ATGCTGTTGAGCCCGGTCTGAGCGTATCAGTACCACAACAGTTACTGAGGGCTTTTGAATTGGCTCATGAACTCATGACATGATTATGCCCATGTCTAGGTAACGTTCTTTCTTGTTGGCTATAGGCGGCGTAAATGATCAGGTTTCTAAACCAGCATTAGCATTTAGCCCAGCATAACCTTTTGGGTTGGGATCTTTCTCGTGCAGGGCTTCCTTCTCCGGAATCCCGATTTTTAACCAGACATCGAGACTCGCCTCGCGGTTTTCCAAGCCCTCGATATCCGTTCCCAACTGCTTGATCTCACCACGCTCACTGAAGACCGTCACTTTAGACTCTCCGCCTTTAGACTTCCCATAAGATCAGACGAAGAAGCCGACGATGGGTGGACCGGGTTAGAAAGTGTCTATCCGTCCTTTGGTCTGCTAGATCGATGGTACCGCTCGGAGTAGATCAGTAGACCAGGTGAACCGAAGTGAGTCTAAAGACTACGTAAAGTGGGAATCAGGACAAAGAAAGAGCCCCACCTTTCTTCCGGGAGCTGCTTCTTGTTCACAGCCCCTAGCTCATCATCATTTCTGTTTTCATGAATGGGGGCAGTTGCTGCTGCTTGGCACCAAGATGCCCGAGTGCGCCATGGTACGTCTGACCTTTCTGGTGAACTTGCCCACCTTCTTTGGTGATTTATTGCGCCCAAGATGAAGAGCTCTGACTTTAGCGGATAGACCCAATCCCACCGAAGAAGCGACGGGCTATCTTTCTTCCCCTTTCGAATCTTCCTAATTAGAGTGACGGTAGCCTTTGAATCGGCTCTTGTCTTAATTACCGAAAAGCTACCTTTCCAAGAGTCAGGAGAGCCCGGAAAGTGATTGAACGACCTTCTCCTAGGGACTTCCCTGTCTCAGGTCCGATTCCTACTGATTTCTTGGTTTACTCGGACTTTTGACTCGACTTCTCTCTATCTTCTTCAGTCATCTTGGTGCCTTGAGCTGGGAAAACTCCTCAATCGGCGGGTATGGGATCGATTTCATTTAAGATGCCCTTCTCTGATCCTTCTCATTCCGTGAAGGCCTTTCCCACTCTTGACAAAGGGCTTCCATTGGGATTAGTTGAAAAAGTGGAGTTCTCAGCTCCTTCTCTCTTCTCCTTTTCCTGACTTTCTATTCCGGCTACAGAGCCTTATAAATGCCATGAAGCTTAGCCGAACTACTTGGCTTTGGCTCGGCTCAAAGAAAGAACTGGGTCACTGAGCCCTTTTTTTTGAGGTAAGAAGAGCTCCTATTTGAACTAACATCGGATACCTGCTTTAAGAAGACTTGCTAAAGGGAGCGCTGTCTCTCTTCTGTGTAAATCCGAGATTGGATTGAGAGAAAAGGGCTGGGCCAAGCCTTGATTCATCTCTCCTTTAATTTCTTTAATTTAATGGGTTCACTCGATACCTCGATACAAAGGGTCTAAGACCGCACGGGAATGCATCAAGTCAATTCAGGATCATCAACATTTCTTAGACCTTGATCTTAAAGAGAGAGAAAAAAAGCGGTGACTTGCTCTCATTCTTTGCTCGAACAAAGGACTTAGCTGACTGGTCGCACTCAATAATGCTAGTTTAGTTGGCTTCCTGCCTTGATCGACAGCGCACTCTGGGGGGATGCCTCTTCCAACAAGGGATCCTATCCACTCAAGCGCATTGGATCGTTGGTTAGCGTGGGCATCTCACTCCCTCCAGCATTGCGAATGTCACATTGGGCGTCGGGCCGAGTGAACCCCTTTTGATAGACGAGCTAAAGCTAGGTTCAGAAGAGATAGATGGGTGTGTAGAATGTGATACCTCATTTCGATGCATAGCCCTTTCATCAGTATGGGGCGAAGCCAGGAGGAGGGGCCCTTAGCCCTAGTCTCAGGCCCGATGCGAAGAGATAAGCTTATAACGATCGTGACCTTCAAATGGGTTGTCTTTCCACTAATGGAGAAGGAGCAAAGTAACGTAGTGAAGGTGGTAGGGCATGGCCCATCACACTGTTGGATTCTCCCGATCTTTGATGAGCTCATTCAAAGACTTCACCAAAAGCAAACTCTCGATCAGTGAGCCATGGAGTTGATGCTTGCCTTCTGAAGCAAATGCCCTAGCCCCATCCAAAAGGCTCTTTCTTCGGGCTTCTTTAGCTAGTTCTACCATAATAGGATTGGTCCACCGGATTGCCCATGCCAGCTCTTCCGTGTGCTTGTGCCAGCGGAGCTTTCCCACGATCGGCAGCACAGGAGAATACATGCCAAGGTGCTTAATTAATGCGCAAAACAACTCCCTCTAGCTTCTTCCCCCTCGCCGACGAGTCTATGGAAACGGGGAGGGTATTTCCATGCCATCGATACCTATAAGGTAAGGTCAACCCAATCCCACACTCCCTTCTGCCCTGCTGGATAGGTAGTTGGAGAGAACCCAGTTAGCCTGTCACTCGCACACCCTTGATTATGCCCTTCTAGCCTCGCGTGTATAAGAAGGTAGGCTTACTCTGAAATGCCTTGAGAACAGCGGAGTGAACTTCTAACTCGTGGAAAGAAAAAATGGAAAGAGCATACCTTATATATAAATAATAAAGGCTAGGGCATTTACCAATGAAGGAAGCGGAGCACCTAACCGTCAGTCTCAGTCTGAGCTCTCTGGAGCTATTCGTGTAAGCCGGGTATTCATAAGAGCAGTTCCTAGCCGCATAGACTTTGACTTTTCTTAGTAGGGCGAGACAAGGGATAAGGCAATCAGAGTAGGCTTTTACCGGCTGGGCGCCTTTTTTCTGGGTCTGTTTTCCTCCTTTGGAACTCTTACGCCCTCAGATGGGGAAGGAAAGTCAGAGATGGTTAACGGCTCGAAGAAAGATCTCCTCCGAAAGAGGAAGTGAAGTTACAAGACGGCGGACGTGTAGGTGCAAAGTAGGAAGCTGCCTGGCCAAATAAAGCAAGCCTAGAAGCAAGAAAGGCGTAATCAGATGCTTCCTCAGGCGGATTTGACTAAGCAGGTGAAGAAGATGCGGGACAGCTTAGATTATAGGTGACATCGCTAGCCTTTTCATTCAGTCCGGTTTCCGCCAAGTTTCCTTCTCAGGAGAAGCTGGGTCGCCTTTTGCCGGGAATTCCTACCTATAGGGGGGGAGGTTAGATTGCACGATATAGAAGCATTCCATCATCAATCCTCGTGAAACATTCAATTTAGAAAGGCTTCAGAAAGTTGTCTTTGGCGCCTAGTCTTCAAGTTCTTCTTCAATGTCAATTGTAACTTACTCCAATGCTTTCTTTCACTCCAATGCCACCTCGTTCCTATCTTCTTTTGAGAATACCGGAACATCCTCTGCGCCGTGCCCTGTATATGCCATTTCCGCCTAACCCGAATCTCTTGACTGAGCTGCATTCTTTCCTAACTTGACTTTCTTGTGATGAAAGAATTTCCGAGGTATGCCCTCATCTCCGTCTTAGTCAGTAAAGCTAATCTAATCCCCAAAGTTCAAGAACGACTCCTTTCCGGCTACTCTGGTTTAGTCTTTCCTATCCTTGGCGTCGAGTAAGTACCGGAATCACTCCTATAAAAGAAGTAGGTTTTTGAACTCCCTAACTTCGAAGTCAAGTCAATCTCTAACCCTACCCGATTCGATTCTTTCTTTCCCGGAAGAACTGTCTTTCTTTTCAACTGAGCTGCATTTCCAATCCGTTTAGTCGGTCTCGTACCCAAGTTCCCTTATTTGTTTGCGTAACACTCTTGATATTGAAACCAGAGAATAAGCTTACCGCTCTAAGTCGATCTATTATTCTCTTTCCCTCCAAACCTTCCTAGTCGAGCTTCCACCGCCCCTAAAGAAAGAGATGGGACACATCCGTAACTCAACGAAACGACTTAGGGGCACTCATCTCATGGATACCCCTTCTTTTCTTGAGCCAGAGTTGGGGCTTTTGCGGCATCTAGTTCAGTATCAGATAGAGCAGTCCCTTGGCAAAGAAGGTTGACTTCTCTGTCACTTCCGTACTTCTGTAACTTCACTGAAAGCAGAGGAAGAGTAGGACTAGGAGTGGGAAGCACCTATATTTGGCACGTATCAATAGCAGTAGCTTTAGCAGTAGGAGTAGGAATAGGCCCAATAGACTGAGATTAGTGGGTAGCTTTAGTGGCTTGTTTAGCGATTGCGCATTGCCGTGCTTTGTTTAGTTTAATAAGGATTTCTGACTCTTAGGCATGAGAGGAAGTAAGCATTTCGCGGTCTGGGAAAGGAAGGAAAGAAGAGTTAACAGGAGTAGCAGGTAATCTCAGATCAGGTTACTCCAATTCATTCAATTTCTTCTTCTTCATTGAATGTGTAGTAAGAATGGCTTGTGCAATAATAATAAAGATTGGAAATTAGCCCTAGATTCAGTCTCTGGTATGAGATGAGTGTATGGTGATACAAATTTCCTATATCCTGAAAGAAGTTGCTGAAAAGCAGTCGAAGAAGGAGGAGGGAAGCTGTAGGGGGTAGACAGGAGCGGTAGAAGACTTCCTTCCTTTCTAGCTCTGTAGGGAGGGAATGCCAAAGAATAGTCTAACTGAACTGTTAGAATAGTATAGAAAAGACTCCTTACGCCGACTAAGCACTTACCAGAGAGCTAACCTCAGTGAAAGGTTAAAGCAAGGAGAGCAGCAATCGTCTGAATGCCGTCTTCATTCAGTTGAATGCCGCAGATGGTCTTCTCCATAATAGGAAAGGGAAATGCTCACTACTAAGAGCGCATTCTTCCTTACTTTTCGCTACCGCAGCAGATGTTTAGGGGAAGACTGTCAGATAGCTTAATGGGATGAAAGACTAATTGCCCGGTCTTCTTCGCTCAGTGGTCCTCCTCTGGTCCCAGTCGATTCCTAACTTCGCTATCCCTTTCAGGAGAACCGCTAAGCCAGCCTGACTCGGATGAGTGAAAGAGTTGCTATCAGAGTGAATTGTTAAGAAATATCATAAGAGAACAAATAAAAGAATGATGCCTGACTTCAGTCAGTCAACTGCCAATTAGGGCGAGGCCTACCTCCTATCAGAACGATTGGATAATAAAGGGGGAATGAGAATATGGTTTTCGACCTTCCAAGATGGCTAATTCATAAAAAAAAATGCCTTTCTTCTTTCTAAGTAAATAAGTCACTTCGTGTCCAAATAAAAGAATGGGCATCAAGCTGATGATTTGCCCTTCGATTCCGATCTTCGCGCAATTTATGTTATGTAAAGAACGTTCTTTTCTGGGAAGCTCTTGCTTATACGTGCTGTACGACTCAACAGCACGCTCTCAAAACAGGGAAACCGGTGCAAAGCATTCTTCTTTCTGATGTCCCTGGGCTCCTTCTGGCGGGATGGCTAATTAAAGTAAATGCAATGATTTTCTCTTCCTAGAAAGGTTGTTAGGCTTAGGGTGAAATTGGAGTCTGATAAAGCTGTTTTGGAGGGGGCATTTCTTCTTGATAGAGTCTGGTAGGTGGTCGGCCATCAGAACAATGGGGACATTAGTCCTTTTTGTAAAGCGGCGTAGGGCGTAGATAGGGAACTGTCCACTTCTCTCTTTATGACTAAACCCGCTAGAAGCTCGTTAAAAGGTGAGATAACTGCTTCTAATTCACTCGAAACTCCTATCCATGGTCTTAAGCTGAGATGCGTAAAAGAAGGTTACTCTAATTCCAAAGCCGGGAAAGACTCGTTTTTTCCCTTTGTTTCTGCGGTTATGAAAAGCCGTTAATTAATTAAAATGAAATGAAGTAAATGAAGTCGTAGTAGTGAGGCGTCAGTACGGAGTTGCGTCAGCTGTAGATATAGACTAGGCTAAGGGAGGGACTTCATCTCTTCTATTCTCTTTACTTACATACACCTTACACTTCCGCTGAGTCTAACGAGGCTCGGGTGCGGAGCCTTCCACTGTGAACCGAGACTACGCAAAGGTATAACACCATATAAACTTCGCTGACTTTATCATAAACCTTGATTTCGCTACGCTCAATAAGAATCCAGAATAGCAGAAAATAGATTCGTGTTCCGCTTCAAAAGTCAGTGTCGTCTTTGCCCAAGTGTGAACTGCAGACGACTCTCCAGTGATTCCATTCCTTCTTACTTGACTTCTGGGTAAACCCAACCCGAATGGGAAGAAGAGGGAAGGAAAGAGCGGTCCATTTTTTACATTTTCTGAGGCAGACCTATTTGGCATTTTAGAAAAGGGAAGGGAACTTCTCACCGAAGGGGGCAGTAGGAATGAAGGAGGCGGGAAGCTACCGCTTCTAGAATGCAAGCTTATCCTTTTTTTTTTAGAGCTAGAGCGTACCGCTATAATTCTAATAAGGAAAAGTTTATGGATGAAGTAATCGGAGTGACAAATGGTTACGGTTAAACCGGAGAAAGTCGAGAACCGTCGGTTACCTTTTGAATCAAAGTACAAGCCGAGTACTACGACTACAGGGGGAGGGGGAGCTTTGCTTCGTAGACAGCTTCGCTTCCTCGTCGCTTCTTTCTGGCGACTAGCTTCGTGAGTAGGTGGCTTGGTAAGCAACAAGCTACCCTCAGCATCGGTAAAATCCCTATAAAATAAAAAAAAGAGGCCAGAATGGTGGGGAAGGGGGCCCTCCCTACTTCAATGGAAAGGGGGGCCGTTTCACAGCCGTTCCTCTACAACTACCTTTCGCCCAACATGATCACAAACGAAGACAGAGAATTGCAGGAGGACGAAATGAACCATGTCCTGATCGGAACGATTGAAGAAAGAAAATGGTGGCCCAGGGGACATCGTCGGAGAACAATGTCGGGGACAGGGTGAGAACCTTCCGTTGGTTACGCCTTTTAAGTGTCGGTTCTTCCATATTTAGATATGGAGATAGATCCAGAGATATAGATAGAGATCCGGTTTCAAGATCTATGAACACGAGAGACCCCTAAATATCCATTTGAAAAAAGAGATGAATAAATGGGTAGGGCGGAGCCAGCGGAAGGAAGGTCGCCGTTAGCGCCCCTGCAATCTTTCTAAAGTAAGAAGCGCGAAACGTCGACTTCACGAAAGAAGGGCCTTCCATTAGATATTAGAATATTAGTAAAGGCGCGTTAGCCGATCTATAGAAAGGGGCTTCTGCAAATATCCCATAAATAAAGCAGGGGCTTCTCTAGGGGTGCGTAGGCGCGAGGGCCCCCTGGGGCTAGCGCGCAATGACTTTCTCTGATAGGGGCTCGCTTCTTCGACGCTCCGCTTGCTGCTTTTCATTTTGATTTGATAGTGATAGGAGTAGTAGGTGCTTGCTGCTCGCTTGCTGTCTACTAAACGAGCCTTCACTGCCCGCCCGGCCCCTCTCTTTAATCTTTAAAGTGAAGTCAAATCAATGAAGTGAACAGCCCAACCTCTTTGTTTGAATTGAAACTTTTCCAGAAAGCTTCTACTTGTTGAAGCTTTGCTTCCCCCAAAGCACAACAATAGACTTGCAACTATAGTATAGGAAAAAGCTTCTCAGCGGTCGCGGTCATAGGGGGGTTCAGAAAGGATCTGATCGTAGATAGAGACTGAAACCTGTGCGGGGGTAGGGGCGGATGTAGCCAAGTGGATCAAGGCAGTGGATTGTGAATCCACCACGCGCGGGTTCAATCCCCGTCGTTCGCCCAAAAGGAGATATTCATTTTCTTGCTTGCGTCCAAGTTACAACCGAAACGACTCCTGCGTAACTTGAACAGGCCCTACACGACTCGGAGAAAGAAAGCAATGACAAGACATATAAAGATGGGGTTTCCAAAGCAAAGCTAGGTAACCATCTTCGATACTAGTAGCCATAATCTGAAATCTGAGCATGAGCGTTCGTCGCGACTACTTCTATTTCGATAATCTCTGACTTCGCCCATATGGTAGTTCCATGGTTCTAAAGATGCATGAGATGTTCGCCTTTAGTAATAAAGTAATAAGGTAGGTTGACCAAAATGAGGATCCCAAATTGCATGAGCAATAGGTCTTACACGCAAAGGGTCCTGTACCCATGTTTCAAATCCTCCTAGCCATTATCCTACTGCAATAATTCTTGCTAAGAAGAACGCCCATGTTGTGCCAATTCCACCCAGAAGGTAATGAGTTACTCCTACAGCACGTCCTTGTATAATGCGTGAGGCTCTAGGCTGAGTAGCAGGAGCAACTTTGAATTTATTATGAGCCCAAACGATTGATTCAATAAGTTCAATAACCACGACCGCTGAATAGAAACATTTAAAAGCCCATACAAAATGAGCGCCTAGGAAAAAAAGGCCATATGCAGATAATGAAGAACCATAAGACTGAACTACCTGGGATGCCTGTGCCCATAAGAAATCGCGGAGCCATCCATTAATAGTAAGAGAACTCTGCGCAAAATTTCCTCCCGTGATATGAGCCCTTGATCACTTATACTACCCCAAACATCTGATTGCATTTTCCAACTGAAATGGAACTACCGAAATTGCATTGTACATCCAAAAAAGTCCTAAGAAGACATGATCCCAAGCGGAGACTTCCCCTCTTCCAGGTCGGGAAACGAAAACCAAGAAAGAAGAATTGCCAATTCGGGATTACTCTTCTGTGAAGCTAGCCGCACCTTCTATTGATGGACGGGCCCCTTTCGCTCAGGGACATGAGAACAAAGAGAAGAAAGATTGACTCAAGCACTCCCGCTGGTAGTTCTTTTTGAGAACCCGAAAGAGGATCCCTATCCAAATTTGACTTGAAAAATCCCCCAGTTCAGCTCTTTTCTTCATAGCTCATCGACAACGAGGCAATCGAGATCTTAAAGCTTCCGGGATCTCTTTGACAAAAGGTGCATAGGAAAGAAGGGGAATCTTGTTCGTCGGGTTTGGGCTTTGTACTGTCGCATGATGGCTCGGGTATCGTTAAAGAGAGAGAAAGAATTCAATCTCAAATTCATCACAAGGATCGAAATGGAGACTCTCGCCGCTACCAAGAAGAAATGGAAAGTAGGGGGCTCTGGTCATTCCTGCAGGGGGTTCGGGCGTAGGATATGATGACTTAGGTCCAAAGGAAAGGATTAGATGGTCGAAAGGTATGAGATTCTTGGGCTCTATCTGAATTGGATTCCCGCTAGGAAAGCATCCATGAGTTCCCATTGCTCCCTCCTCCTGTACTGGTGAACTGGCGAAGGAAGAATCACGACCACAAGGTATATTGATTCCGAATCATCCATTCCAGTTTGAAACTTGGCTCCTCTCGCTTTAAAAAGGAACTAAATAACCTAAAGTATGCTTCCATATGCGTCTGGTTTTGTTAAAAAACTGCAACTAACTTACCTGGCTAAAAAAGGCCGGAAGTCAGAGTGCTGGTGAGCAATCCGAGCGTTGCAGTCTTTCTGGGAAGCATCGTTTTGGCTGCTTTACTGGCCGGAATGGTTGCTTCCAGGATATAATAGTGATTGGGCGTCTAGTTAGAACCTACATATCCCATCTTTCTGTAACGAAAAGCGTTCTCATAAAAGAATAAGAAGTGTAAGTAGATGCCACTTTCGCTTCGAGAGCTTAATCAAACATCTTCCGCTATCTTTTCCTTATTCTCTAACCAATTATCCGATTTCATGCTTTTGGATTCTCGTACAAAAAAAACCCCGTGTAACTACGCCACAACTGACTTCATCGCCAATATCTTTACGAACCTTGGAGCGGAGCGGGAACGATCCTGGCCTGGAGTTTAGGAGAGAGAGACTTGGAAGAGCTTTCTCTCAACCGGCCTCCGGATATTCTTGGTGTTGAATGGGCCCCTTGAGTTTGTAAAGCTGAATCCTCATCCCGATCCCGCTTAAAAGAGAATCAAACAGCTTGCTCAACACACATGTTTCGAAGAACGTCTTTTTCGGGAGGTGAAAGACACAAACAAAGCAAGTGATTAATCATGTCCTATTCCCCGCTAAATGCTCGTGTACTCAAGGGCTTTCAAAAGCAGTTCTCGAGGTGAAGGAAGCGCGAGCAAGTCTTACTGGCTTTAAGAGAGGGTGCCCCTATAGTATAGGCCAGTTCCTTAGCCCGGTCAAAAAAAATGCTTTGGTGACTTGAAAATGAACCACATGCGCAGATGCCGCTGCATAGGAATCAGCCTCAAGCAGGCACAGATGGTATAAGAGCAAAATCTGCAAGCAAAGGGGGCATGGCATATAGAGCAAGCAGAAAAGCCTAAAGAGCAGGCAGCAAAGCAAAGAGAGCAAGTTCCAAGGCTAGAAAAAGCACCAGCCATTAGTCCTTTGACAAGTGTCACCATCCTAAGCAAAGAAAAGGCAAGTCATTAAAGTGGTCATGTGAGTGTGATGTGCCACTTAAACTTTTGTGTACAACCCCCACATGTGACTTTCGACTAAACTAAACTTAAAGAAAAACTATTTCAGTCAGCTTAGCACCAATCAAGAATCCCCGATCAGATAGAATTGAAAGTATGGTGGAAGAAGGTGAAAAAATGCAAGAGGATTTCTATCATCAGGATTAAGATTGCAATTTATGATTCATTAGAATCAATCTCACTTCATGCCACTGGAAGCAAAGATTTTGAATCCTAGGTTTGACTGTCTTCTGATGAGAGTCTTACGATTTAATGCGAGTGTGAAGATTGGAATGTGGAGCCTAATGAGATTAGCTTGAGGCTAGAGCCTAGAAGGAAATGTTAGTGAACTTGGTCTAACTATCTTCTTTATAGGAGTGGAAGCGAAAAGATTTGGGGTTGAAGTCAGATGCATCCTAATGAGAATTTCCATTTGCATTACCAGAAGCAAGATGGGCATAAAGTTAAAAGTACCTGAGATTCCTCTTTTCCATAGCACCCCCTTTCTATAGGAACGTAATCGTAGGGAGATTTCGCCCCGTCTACGTGTCATAGTTCTTTCTTCTTTTTTTATACCCGTAGTAATTCAATATATGGTAAAAGAGTTTCGCAATAGGAAATCCCTGAATCGCCTTTCCCCTAACCCGGAATGAAGATTTTATAGCTTTGTGAACGGCCAGCTTTTACGCATGAAGTTAGCTTTCTTACAGCAGCAGATAGGCTCACAGCGGATACGACAAGACCGGTTATTCACTCAGAAACAACAGCGCATTTAATAGCAGCATTCGATGCATCAAGGAATTCCTCTCCCCAAGAGAGAGCAGACGATTTGCTTTAAAAAGAAGGGGCTGCCTTGGATGAAACTCTATCAAATGGGGTTTGGGGCTGAGAGGAACTCGTCTTTTTCTGCTTTAAGAGAGGCCCTTATAGAGCTGACAAGGAAGTTCACTCCGGAAGCAAAAAGAGTCGTTACGCTGCATCTAATAAAATTAGTAAGGCGACGGAACTTCTTAACCACGGTCTTAGAGAAAGAGCCAAAGCAAGGACTGAAATGAAGATGGCTGGGATTGATGCCCACAATCGGATGCTAGAGAATAAGCCAATAACAATCGAAAGGGCAGGGACTTCTTATTCTTAGGCGCCTGTTTGATATTTTGATATTGATATAAGGGCTTGTTTGCAAGCTAAGGGCGATACAGATATTTCATTAACAGATTTGACTGATTCTTACTTCTTTGCACTAGTCTCATAGCCATAGCAATCAGGTAATCGACCAATTTTGAAAAAAGAGCAAGCCCCCCTCAGCAAACAAGGGCGTTTAGTAATTTAACCTACCGCCTTATGTATCTCTACTAAAAAACTTCTGTCACCCGATGGAATCTCGACTTGGGTGAGTGCGGAACGTGCCTCAATAGCCCCGCGGCATTTTCTCGATCAAGATGAGGTGACGTCCAGAGCCACTAGTTAGCCTGAGTACTAGCCGTGGTGCTTGCTAGCCATCGTGGGTGGACCGCTTAGCCTGAGCCAAGGGGCCATACCGTACACTTAACAAGGGAGCCACTCTGCCAGAGCGTGTTATGTTAAGCCCTAAATTCAAGAGTTTTCTTTTATGAAAAATTCATAAAGATTAGGAAATCTTTCTTCTTTCATTCTGGAAGAAGGGATTGGCGAGGTGTGCAGCAGGGGAAACGGTGAATGATGGGGGTTGGTTGGAACCAGCTCGGCTACTTGACTTCTTGCCGTTTCATCAAATGAGTGAAATAAAGAAAATGATGAAGTCTCGTTCATATCTTCACTCGGTTGGAGTATTGCCCCGAGTTCGGAGCAAGATTGAAAGCATTCTGGGATCTCGAGTAGATCTCCTTTCGGGTGGGCATTTCCATATGGATCTGTTAGTCCTGTTTCTCTTTGAAAAAGGGCATAGCGAGCCAGCTTTCTGATCCCCAAGCTCTGTTCAAGTTCCAGGTAAGCTAGAATTGGCTGCTCATCTTTCTTTCCAGGCCAGTTCATTCCAAATTGGAAACTTTCAAGGAAACTTCCCACTGGCATGCATTTATAGCTGCCAGGCAGGATTCCACAGTCCGGGCATTCAATCTGCTTCTTTCTTTCCGACATCTTGATTCAAACAAATTCTTATCTACTATGTGATGGTGATGTCCAATCGTTATTCTATATGATGAGTGATAGCTGACAGGTCAATGGTCTCTTTCTCAGCTAGCTGCCATAATAGGAAGTAAAAGCCAGTTCAATCAGTACTTCGGATGACTTTCAAGTGGGAATAGACTTCCGTCAAGGATTCTAAACCACACATGAATTCGCTTTGCATTATAGAAGACAAGACACCTCCATGCTTCCTCTGGTACAAGGGACCAAGAAGACCAAGTTCATGCTATCAGCCATAAAGCTAAGAAAGGCTTTTAGAAGAAATGCATACGCTTGGTTGACCTTCTCTTCTTCGTTTTACTACTTCAGGTCCCAATCTTTGTTAAAAAACTTAGTTAGCTGGGCTTTTTCATGTTCCCGAAAGAAACGGATTGGCATATGTTGTGATATGCTTAACACATGTACCTTGGACTCTGCTTTCTAGATTGATCTTTAGCTGAAAGACCCTTTTCTCCTGTTCCTGAAACGAATTAGTGTTGATTAGCTGTCACATTCGGTCAAATGGCACATTCGGAAGGTGTGAAATTGCCTGTGTGGAGTTTCCGTTCTCTTCTGGAAGAAAGGTTCACAGAATAGCAAATTGCATAACATAAGAAGGGCCCGTAGACAGAAGTGCCCGAAAGCCGGTCGACTTTTTTTATAATTATAAAGCGAACGAATGGAACTAAACTACTAGCAATCTATGGGAATGATTAAATAAGTCCGATTCCTCTCGGCGGCACTCTGCTCATGGTAAGGTAAGGAAGTTGAATGTGAACTCTTCTTGGATGTTAGCTCAAAGGGAGTGACGTCCGCCTATCAATCATAAGAAAAGTACGCCCTCTCTCTTGTCAACTCTGAATTCATGGTCGAATGTGAACAAGGAATAAGCAGTCTTAGCTGCAGTTGCCGTTGAAGGAGTAAGCGCAGCTATTCAATCCGCATCTGGCTGCTGGAAAGCTTGACTTGGACTCTTTCCTGGCAGGCTCTCTCATACGTTAAAAGACAAATAAGTAGTGGATCACGGCGCAAGGTAGCGAGATTTTGAGGGAAATGACATGGATCCCTTTATTTAATATTTAATTAAGCGGAATAGGCTGTGATACCAGATAGTGAAAAGAAAGGTTGGCAGTGAAAGTTGGTTGCATTTGAGATGCTTTCATCGGCCTAGCCTTTTGAATCATAAATTGACGTAGATAGAGGCATTCCGCTGCAAGAGAATCCGCAATTGGGGAATAAAATGCATAGAATCCGATGCACTCGAAAGGCAGCGAAGGAAGTTACGGATTAGCTGATCTAGGGGTTCCCGGCTCGAGGGAAAGAAAGAAATAGAACGGGAAGTGAAGAGGGAATGCTTTGTGCCCAGAAACAGAAACTAAGACTTCACCTGATCGGCAACCCTAGGATTCCTAGTGAAAACTACACCTTCATCTCGATCAAAGGTGGGATCCCAGATCGCTTGAAGCTTCCTATTCGCCTTTCGGGGGGTCCCCCGTTGATAGATAGGGGCAATCTCAAGGTAGACAGGACTAAGACTATTCTACGACAGCTCTTCTTTTCGTCCCACTTCTAGATTGAACCACCTGAAAACATCACTTGGCTATGGTGACTCTCTGACTGGCTATTGCTTTCTCACTCATTGATCAAGGGAAGAGGGTCGGGCACTTGAAAGCTATCGCTTGAGATAAAGAACATATAGGTACAGAGCCCTTTCGGTAGGGGGTCTGGGTCCGTCTCAGTTCAGTATTGGAGTCCATTGTGTTGTGAGAATCTTTTAGAAATGCATTTGATCAAGAGGAAAGGATTGAACGACTGATCGACCAGGGAGAAAGCTACCTTTTTAATGTCCCTCCCAAAAAGTAGAACTTTCGGTCTACTCAGATAGGAAAGTCAAGTTCATGTGGAAGCTTCAGTCACAGGTGGGGAAGCAAGAGAGAGAGAAGGAAGCTTGGTTCGACCAGACATTGATCCCCTCGGAAAAATCCCATGTTGATGGAGATCCATCCGTTGGGGCACCATACCCCACCCACACCCAAATCAATGCTCGGCTAGCTTGTTTCTGATGACTATTTGGGATTTTCCAAAAAGAAGAGGAAGATGACGGGAGTGCGAAACTCAACCACTGAAATTGGTACACGAAACCACTGAAATTGGTACACGAAGGCTCCACTATGCGGGTTCACCTCTTAATATCTTAAAAAACACGAAATGCGGGCTCAAGAGAAAGCAAAGCGAAAGTTAGGAGATATAGGAGAACCATGGGTTGAGGACAAAGGGCATGATCAAACCGTCTTTTCGGATGAGTACTTTGCTTCGGTACCGGGAGTCTGACAAATGAAGTGAACTCTACATTGACTGCCTAGTACTCGACTCGGAAAGAAGACTCACTCACTGTGCTTTCATTTCATGACAAAGTGGCCGAGAAAAGACCTTATTCTGTGTTGAAGCAAGAGGCATTAGGAATCCTAGGAAGAGCGCCAGAAAGAAGCTCACTCAGTAGTGTGGTCTCATCGAGTCGGAGAGGAAGCATCAATCAGCGCATAGGGAATCCGGTGAGAGTGCTCAACAGCAGCTCCCGGTTAAATCGATAGGCCGAAAGCTGATTTAGACAAAAAGATTTTTGGTTGGGAGGGATACATGTTCCCGTCCCAACGGAGTGATTGATGGAATCGAACAGATTCGGTTGGGTCGACCTTCTATATTACCTAGTTGCCCATCTATCCCTCGTCTGGGGCCACTACCCCCAATTAAAAGTTTCTCCCGGTCTGGCTAGAGCAATGAGGGGAGTTAGAGTGGGGTCTTTCCTTGCGCCCAACGCGTATCTGGGTGCCTTGGTCCCTTCTATTTGATACGGCATCCCTTCGTAAGGAGATAGGCGCATTTCTCACTTTCTTTCTCGGCGATAGAATCTTTTTTGTAAGGAAATCGATTCTTCTTTTCTTCTTCGTGAGCCGAGCCGTACGTTAGGGATAGTCATTCAGTCAGTTTCGTGTAAAAAAAAGACCTTATGGTTGCTTGCTATGGCAGGTCATTAGCATACACTGGATGTTTCCGGGATAGATTGGTACAGGTAGTTCGTCGAGTGAGGGGGGATCCTTCCTTCCATCATTCAAGACTCTTCCCCTCACATTCTCATCAATCATGAATACGTATAGTTTGGGATTGGCCAAACAAAATAGCATATTTGCCTGGGTCCATACTTTCACGCATTGCAGAAGCGACTTCCTCAACCTTCGCTTCACCTCTCCCACTCTCATCGTGAATAGGGACGAGAAAGGATGGGATCCATTTCCCTAGCTTGGCTCACGAGGTGATTCGGTTGGATTCAGTCTAATTCCGACTAAGACACCCAACCCAAGGCAGGGGCTTCTTAGCTTACGAGCTTGCATTCATTAGGCCGCGCGCGGGATGGGGAGACAAAAGAAATGTTGATCGCCAGGCTGGGAGAATAAGAAAGAGCTTTGATATGGTGGAGGTGGCTGACTCGCCTCTCCGGGAATGTTCGAGATGGGACCTGGGAGAAAGAGATGCCTTGGCACCTGATGAACCAACCTAATTGGTTAGCAGAATAAGGGACTGGTCTTAGAAATGCAGATAGAAGGCGATGCATTAGCTGGTTACGGTTCAAGTGCGGCGGCTTTGACCAAAGAGAAATCCTTGTTCTTGTTCTGGTACCGGTACTCTCAGTAAGCGTATTGATTGAGGTCTAGGCACAGTTGACTTCTAGTTCCAGTCTTTCGGGCCAAGCGACAGGTCAGTAGCGAGGGTAAGGTTACAGTTCAAGCTAAAGCGCTAAGGCTGTTTGATCTATCTTCCTCAACTCTGCGGGTAGACCCGGGCTGCCCTTGCTATAGATCCCTTCTCGCCTTTACTGAATAGCCTTGCTAAGGAATAGCCCTATCTACTCCACACCGAACACAAACCCAATCTGAATCTTGAGATTTCACTTTGCGTGAGATCTGCATTCGCTTTCCCCCGGGTCACCAACCTTGTGCTTCCCTCTCTCTCCTTAACAGTCGATCCCCTCTGGGTCCTTAACAGTCGAGTCTCGCTTCTCTTCCTCCAATCGGTCAGGAGAAGAGCGGATGGGTAAAAGTGGTTACTAAAGGAAATATGATCCCTTTACTTTTAGGGCATGTTTACATATATGGCAGCTAGATATGACAGCTCAACATTGACTAAACTAATTAGGGCTATCTGAACGGCTTCCAATTAAATAAACGTTTCAATCAGTATCAGGCCTGGTCACTCTCCTGCTTGCGACCAGTTTGGTTGCTAGTTCTTTGGACTTATGAATGAGGACAGCTGCTCGCCAATCAGGCAGTCAGATATGCCATATGTCTCTCTCGAGGCAGGCTTCTCCAAAATCATTCATGAAGAAAGAAGTCAAGCCCAAGCCCCGGCAGAATCATATATATCTGCCGACCACGACCCATGCTTTTGGTTTATCTTGGATCTAGATCGAGGTCCGGGCAACCACAACGAGCAACCCAACCTACCTATCTGAAATCGTCCCTTCAGATGCAGCGAATGCGGCTAAAGTAGCCAAAGTTGTATGAATAGCGAATCGAGGATCTGGATCTGGTGAGAAGTATGCCAGAGGAAGGTTGAAGACTGCAGAGCCAAGGACAAGGTCGAAGACAGAAGGGAAGTAGGGTTACCAAAGCCGAGGACAACAACGCAAGGCGTATCCAAGCCGTAAGGCTATACTTAATGATACCTGGACATTGATCCATGGACTTAGTGAAAAATGTTCTGGACCCTTACCTTAATTAATATGATTGATTAAAACTTAATCACATCACTAAAGCCTCTCCAGATGATACTCTTGCACATCCAGATACAAGTCTTGTCATCGTGTTACCCTAGACGATGTATAGACATGTCTAAACCCGGGTCTCTACCCAAACGACACTCGCACTTACACCCACACTCATGCAACCTTTTGCGTGTTGACTTTCTGCAAGTTGAATTAATCGTCCCCTGATGATTAGTCGTGACTCGTCAGGTCGACAGATAGTATACATCATGCATTAGATTAGTACGTAGCGCCTACATTCTTCAATCCAAACAAACTCACTTTGTAGCAATAAATCCCGATTGGTGTTCCGAAGGCCTAGCGAGTTAAACGAGTTCCTTTTTTTTTTCAAAGGCGGTCCTTTTTTTTCTTTCCCCGGACCGATGACTCGCTTGTTCAGTACTGCTAACTATTATAGGAGGATGCCGTCCCCTAAGGACTACCAGTAGTTTCGGTTGTTGAATCTCATGCAAGTTAGGTTGTGGTTGTATTGGCTGCAAGCGGAACGAAGGCGCTGTAGGTGTGTGTTGACCATGCGCTCTCGCGTCATGTAATGTCGTATGTATGTATGATAGAGGTGGTGTGGTGATTGACCTCAATGCTAATAGTTATCCCCAAGGTTCAACGAATGAATGAAGCTATGATCCGGATAGAGATGATGGTCTTCCTCTGATGTCTCCAAGCCAAGCCGGCCAGGAGAGAATAGATAGGCGAAGCAGCCAATAGCAGTCTGTTCTCGCCTATCGATAGATAGCAGGTTGCTTCCAAGCTCAAACCATTTGAAACTGAATTGCGACTTTTTTCTTTTTATTGATAGAGTGGTATGTATTCTCCGCCCCTCTAAAATAAAGTAGAGGGAGAGAACTGGAAGAGAGAAAGAAAAAGAGCAAGGGATTTACAAGTCTAATGGGAGAAGAATGGCTGACACGTTGACTGCCTTCGAGACTCAAAAATCTAACCCGACGCGACCCCCCCGGGGCGGACCCCAACCGAAAGGCGCTAGACGGAGGCCAGCTGCTTTCTTTATCTCGCTTGCCCTTAGTCTAAAACCTTGCCGCGAGAGAGTTTTTCTCCAATGAGAATAAAAAAAGTTTTTGGGCAAGACAAGAAAGGAACTCGCCCTTCACCACCAAGAGATAAGAGCTGATTGCTGGCGATGACTTGGTGAAGGGAATCTATGAGAGAAGGTTCTCGAACCGGAACTTCCAAAGACCCAATTTTTGGAATACACGTAGATCTGCAGATCCAGTGTTTGAAGTTATTCTAGTGTGTTTCGATTTAGGGATTTCCCAGTTCAGACAGAGACGTTGTTGAGTATGTGGCTTGACTTACTCCAAGGTGACTCGACGTTTCGATTGAGCTTTGATACATTTAGTGTATCTCTTAGTTGGTGCGCTGCAACTGAGCCACTGCTCTTCAGGGCGCTTAGGTGGAAAATTCCTAAATCCAGTTTCTGGGGGGCAACTATGGGAACGAGACTAAGCCCCCCCTTACTCTAGCCTTCGGTACTTTTGTTAAGTTATGGCTTCTTTAGGGGAGATTTCGAGGTTACAAAGACGTGTTCTGTTCTTGATACTTCTGATGAGACGGTACGTGCCAAGTCTTCGGACTCATCGGAAGACGGGTCATCACCGGGTTCTGTTTGGCCTCCGGGATTGTCATATATGACAACCGATGTTGCTCGTGACACTGAAAATCCTTGGCTTTTTTTCCAACCTCGCCCTTGCTCTCGTTCGCCGAGATTGCGTTTCAAACAACTGAGCAAGAGGGGTGTCGGAATCGATTTCGGGGACCATTTTGCCCTTCTTTTTCCGCCTTACCCACCTTGTTAACTAGCGGAAACCTTCCAATCATCAGAAATTTCCTCTTTGGCGAGAAAGAAAGAAAGAAAGAAAGGCTACTTACTAGCTTTGCGCTAGGAGCTTGCGCGTGGGCCCAAGCTCTATAGGAAAGAAAATAGCATAGGCATCGCAGCGGCTACTCTTTTGCGTTAGGAGTTATGTTATTGTCGTTTAGTTTATTATTTAGGAGTGAAAAGGAAGATCTTTATGAGATGAACGTAATCTAGATCTCTCTGGTTAGGAACAATTCAATAGCTATAGCTTGCTTTAGGGGTCTTAACATCGAATCACACATAGCGAGCGGCTACTACTTTCTTTGCTGCTTCGCTTTAGGAACAATAAGGTTGCTGTAGAACCACATAGCTTGCCCCGAAACTATGGCATTAATAGGCAGGGCTTAGCGGTACAGTAGGCAGGCTGTTGAATCCTTCGCAAATGTTGCAACTACTTAAGGCCATTCGAGCGAGTCTCCTCAACATCAGAATGGAACTAGCCCAGCTTTTCTATCTCCATCCCTTCCAGTACTGAGTGATTTATTACAGCAACTTATTGCTGACTTGAGCATGAGCCAGGGTACAACTTATTCTGCTGTTCTGCTAATACTGTGCAGAAGGCGTCAAGTACTCCGCTTCGCCCCTTGTCTGTCAGTTCATCTTCTAACGTGTCGAGACTTGGCGCATATTATGTATGTGTTTAAAGCCCACTTGCCGACTCGGGCCATGGATACCTTTACTTGACCTTCTTTGAAAGATTCCGATGCTCCTTAACCCTTAATTCAGCTACTACCCTTAGAGTACTCATTTCATTACCTACTTTATCCTTCGTAGTGATTTGAGACTTTCTAGTCGAGGCCAGACAAAACCAACCATTGCAGCTAGACCACTGCATTCTTATGTTTTACGGTCTTTAGCGATCGACGGAAGGCATCTCTGATCTACCGATTCACCACTGAACGGCTTTGGCTTTCTTCTTCTACTCGACCGATATAGTAAAAGATCTGTATGGTCTTGTTCGAATGCCCTTAATTTCACTGCGACCTTTTTATATGAATTCCATCACTCAAAGCTTCTCCATTTGGTTCTTCAGATTGATTCTCAACCTTAGCATCCATCCGGATCGGATCCCTCTCCATTTCATTTGTTCACATTTTTCCACGGACTCTCGAGCTTTGGTGGATTTCTGAATGAAAGTGTGGATCTGGGAATCCATGTTCTTTCTGCATTCAACTGCCCCAAGGACTTGCTGCATTGTATTGATGACTTCTTCTTCAAGAGCAAGTACCTTAGCTCTTTGTCCTTTACCATCCCAACTTCTTCTATGGTGTAAGAACAGGACAATAATCTCATAGGACTCATATCTTATCGAGAAGTACAATCTGTATTCAAGGAAGTAAGAGAGTCTGGCTATAACTACAGGACCTATATGCAAAGTCAAGAGCATTCTAGTTTATTGGTTCATAGTCCTACCCCTGTTGAAGAGAGGCTAGTACTCTACCCAAGGCATACTCTATCCAAAGGCTTTCTCAATATGGGATGTATATGGATCCATGCGATAAGGTTGACCCTCCGCCTTATATATTCAAAGGTCTAACTCTACTAAAAACAATATTCGATCCACTTTCCTTCTATCTCTTTTCCCTGTTCTCTATCTATAAAGTTCCTTACACTTGTAGACATAAGCATGAAAAGTCGTCCTTGTAAAATAGAAGGATTAGAGACTTTCTTGTTTACAGGTTTCCAGGTATCCATGATGTCTATGCCTTGTCCTTCATGACTGCTCACGACTTCATACGACTTACTATAAGATCCATTCCCTTCTCACTACCAAGGTATACTAGGAGGAAGGATAAGACTTGATTGCGACCTTCCTGTGTGATAGCCGTCTAGTAGTAGCTATCGTAGACCCCTAGTGTAAGCTCATGTACCCTATTCCTTGGGTATGCTATGTGACTCCAGTAGAGCTATTGGATAAAGGATTGATTCGAGTAACCCAGTAGAAGAATAAGAGGTTTCCCAGGTTATTTCAAAGATACCCAAGCTAAGTACTCAATACCAAGACATATGTGCAGAAAGTCCGGAAGCAGCTGTGCCTATTAAAGCACAAAAGAGGAAGTGTTTCCTATACTTGAGCATACAGAATCTCTCATCAAGCTCATTCTGACTTAAATAGAATAAGGTATCTTTTGAAGAGGGACTCTAGACTATCCAACTCCAACGCGGATAATAGGAGACTTTACTAGAATGAGAGCATCATAGGAATAAGGAAAAACAATGAACCTAGACTCTAAGATCTTTCCAACTTTCTATCCTTGGTGTGAATGAGAATGCTAGTGTGTCCATAGAGGGTAGGCCTAGATCCTTTCATCTGAATAGAGTCTTTTTCTCGCATGGTAGGAGGTTAGAGAGATAGCACTTACTGATATGCACAAGCTATGTGAGCAATGAAGGAATTAGAGGGCTTTGGTACTACTGTATACATATTGACTAGATAGAATCATAGGTTTACCATTTAGACTTCATATGAAAGCATGGGAAAATGGATTCAACATACTAAGACAATACACCCCTGGAGCTAGTAGACAGATAGGCTGATTTGAGAAAAGCCAAGGTTCACCTAAGAGGAGCAAAGCAAGTTCTAGTGGTGGGGGGTCTTCCTGGTCCCATTTCAGTCTTTTTCATCGACATAGTCAGAAGCAATGGATGTTGAAAAACGCACAAGCGAAAGACCTTAGTCAGCGGAAGAAGACACTCTCAATCCGATCTAGCAAGAAATGCTTTACCGATAAAGTCAAGCGAGAGACAGTAGATTCTTTCTTACTTTATCCAAGAAATTTGACTAGTGCCAAGAAAGATGCAGTATCCAGTTGTAGAGCGACGCGTCATAGGGAAGCTGGCCCAATCTGAATCACAATAAGCACGGAGCTGTGTAGAAGACTGAGATGAAATAAGAATGCCTTTGCCAGCCCGATGGACTTGTGAAGTGGACAGAAGTTCCATAATCGAGATCTGGGCAGGAAGATTTTCTTCAACTGGTTCGGTCTGTATGAGATATAGAAAGATGGCTTCGACAAAGCAGGCTGAGTCCCAACTGGACTGTGGCTGCGAATGAAAAATTCTTCCAGATCTGGAAGAATTGACTGATGCTGTCTCTAGTACAAGGGTATTGATGCAAAGATCATCAAGCCTCAATGGAATGGACCTAGCCAAGTGTAGGATAGCCGTTCTGCTAGGCTTCCCCGCCATGTCGATGGGAGACAGAGTGTGGGAAAACTTGTTAAGAAAACTCATTGAAGTAACAGACATGATACCTTTTCAAAGATTCCTTTCTCGAGAATGAGCACTGTAAACTATCCGCTTCAAAAGGAAAAAAAGAGGAACCTTAGTACCAAATGCTTGGCAATCCGGTGGGGGTGAAGGGGAGGGTTTAAATAAAACAAAGAGATAAAATGAAAAGAAAATTTTCCATTTATCAATATAATGAGGTAGACGGTTCTGCTATAATCTCAACTGAACCCACTCGTTATTCACCTGGATCGAAATTTCCATTTCAGAATCTTCTCCATCTGAAAGAAGTTGTTCTATCGGGGGCCCCCAGGTCTCAGTTTCGCTTCTTCCACTATGAGCGGAAATGAACTGACTTCTTCTCCCCAACCAAAAAATGAAAATCTGAATGACGACTTTACTAAGACTAAGATTTCTCGTTTCTTTCAAGAAAGAATGGAGGAACTAGGACTTGACTTGCCATCTACTTGGTCTCTAGACGACTTTCTCCGTATGGTGCTTGGGGAAGATGAGGTGCTAGACCCGCTATCTGATGTTTACTCTAACCTTGTAGAGTGTGGATTTATAAGTTGCTATTGGGAAGAGTTTTTCGACTTTATTCAATTAGTTTATGGAATCATCTAAATGTTTTGTCGAGCCCTGCTTTCTGGTTTGATGTTATAAACTATGGATTAGTAATTTAGTGAGGGATTGGGGTTATGGTCGGGAAGACCCCCGGACGTAGTCTGTTGCAGGGCGAACCGGGTAACCAAAGTCACGAGTCGAATAAAAGGTAGTTCGCTGAATGCAAGAGGTGTTGGTTCGAATCCAACTCGTGAGAATAAAGACAGACTAAGGGCAGAAAGATGTGTTATGTTAAATGGCAGAATCGGTGCGTGAGAACAGAAGGGAAATGGATCAAGCTTTACTGAACTACGGTTGGTTTGGGTCAAGCCGGGGAGAAAAAAAGTACCAGCCACGTCTTGACAAGGAAAGCGAATGCTTAACGCGAGCAATTCCAAGATCGGGTTCTGCCACCAACTCGACTTCGGTAGTTGATATGGTTTCTTTCACCAGGAGGTGTCTAATAGTCAGGAGTTAGTCAGCGGAGCCTGAGAATTCCAAAATGAGTCAGCGCGGGTAGCACCAGTCTTGATTGACTTTCCTTCTTTCAAGTCAGAATGTGTTCCTGCTGCAAGAGTGGCAGAAAAGGGCCGTTGTCTACACTGATGTCAGGAGAAGAGGGGGGCCGGAGAAGACGAAGAAGCTCCCCTTTTTTATTGAATTGAGTACTGGAGCGGAGGACAAGGTCTTTCTTTCTGAGAGCTCTACCACTTCTAGAGGATGAGCATCTTTTTCCACTGATTGGGAGAAAGCTTCGGATACGTAAGCTGCTATTGACAAATATAGCTATTCCTTAGCTCAGTGCTTGTTCACCTTAGCTCATGTTCATTAGCGAATCTTAGCTCTTCGATTCATTAATCGACCACACCTGATTTCGCTACAAGCCTCTTTGGCACTGGTAGCCTAGAGGGGGGAAGAATGGGGATAAGGAATAAAGACTGAGCCTTAGCATGCAATGCAGAGAAGAAGGGGTAAGCGATCACAAGAAAGCTCTATGCTAGGATCTCCTGGAATCGCTTTCAGACTATCGACTCTGATAGGATTCTCTTTTTCCGGGTGAACTCTTTCAAGAAAGTCAAGTGCTCTCCCGGCCTCCTAGCTTCAGAAACTGCTTGCTGTGACTTAGGATTTATGACTTACTTTCCATAGGTGCTTGACTTGTGGCGAAGGGAAAGGCCTGTTTCAACTAGATTTTCTGCAAAATGGAATAATCTTGGAGAAAGAGTACCGCCCCGAAGCTTCTTTAAAGAGGCTAGGCTGATTCTTCTCTTACTAGACTACTTTTTCTGATAGAGCAGATAAGCCTGACAAGTAGGTGGAAGTCTTCTTTTTTGGTTGAAAGCACACATCAAAATGACTTGGAAATCAGTAACTAAGTGAGAGAATGGCTTAGATGAAATGCAGTTCGCGCATACAAAGAATCATTCTATCCTTTCTCGCTGCCGTCAAGGAGTAAGAAAAGAGTGAGAAATGCTTCCTTAGGAAAGGCTAAGAAGGCCGGTCGTAGATCAGGGGACTCATTGTACTGGTTACTGCTATAGCTAGTGCTGTACTGACTTACTGTACTGGTGCTAGTGGACTTACAGAGCTGTAAAGAGTACTATCTTGACTGGTAAAAAGAAAGCGTCCGATCAGATCTATCAAGAGATAGTGGTTCGCCCTCACTTCGATCGTCTAAGCAAGGACTAGGCTGTCGAGTGAGGATTGGCTGATGGGAGTTTCATCGGTACAAATAGGCCGGTTAAAGACGAGTAGTCAGGGTACGACGAAGCCCGCGGGGTGACACATGGTTGTACTGGTCAGCTTTGGGCTGGAGATCACCGATTGACTGAGCGTGCTTTGGCAGCTCGTGGTGGAGTACTCTCTGACGGATTCGCTCTATTTCCTATTCTTGAGGGAGTGATCGAGATTAAGCCGCGTGGCGAAAAACAAAGGACTATTCGCTCTTTGGGGTGGGCCTTTCGTATCCGAACGGGGAAAGGACAATTATTCAGCGCACTCAAATCTAGTGGATCTGGTTCACTATTCATGAAAAGCCAGGGTTGAAATGTTAGGGTAAAGAATTCTTACTAATAATAAGAAAGAGTTAAGTAAGGGCCTCCAACGCCTATAAATAGAAGCTTCTTTCTCTATTTGGCAAAGAGAGACGTAGAAGTCAGAAAGAAAGACTTTCAGTAACACTTATTCCAACAACACTCTTATGGATATCGCTGGAAGACTTGCAACAATTCAGCAAGAAATAGGTCAGGTGGAAAACGAGAAACTCCAACGAGAGCAAATGCTTGGTCTCTTCTGGGAACACATGCCGGCGATCGATCCAAGTCTCATACGAGGATCGTATGCTGGCTATACAGAATCAAATCCAAGCCCTCGAAAACCGAAAGAGGGCCCTCCTTCTCGAACAGCAGGAGCTTCTTGTTCAGGCTGCCACACGTGATCCCCCGAAAGATTAAAAGAAATGAGCATTAGCTCTTTCTAAATAAAATAAGGAGTCCGTCGACCAAAAGTAGTGTGTGTTCCAGGGCTTTCTATCTACTCCTATCCAAAGTAGATTGCTTTTATTTGGTGTGTTTGCATGTATGGTATGGGAAAACCCCTAGTGTAAAATGTTTACTACCTTTAGCTATGCTAATATAATAATTAATTAATACTTATTCCCAGAAAAAAATTCCTTTTTGAAAAAGGTGGGTTAACTAACGAAAGAAAGATGGAACCAGATGCGTTCTTAAAAGAAAGCGCTTTGCCTTACCTATGATGAAAGGAATAATAGACTTACATCACGATCGACTAAAATAAAAGGAAAGTCGCCCCAGATAGGGAGATATGGGTTCAAATCCAATTCGTGAGCACATGGGTAATGAAGCAAGGCTATTGAATAGCCTTCTTTGTCATTTGAAAATTGGAATTATTGGATTTATAAGCCGTGGAGCCAAAGATGCTGCCCTCTATCAAAATCAGACTTGTACCATCGTTCCCCGTCCTTTTCGGATAAGAAAGTTAGTAGCTCGCAAGTGGTTATACCAAGGAAGCGTGATGCGGGGGCACACACAAAAGCCCGACATATATTCAGCTTGCCACACTTTGGATGATAGTAAAAACCCTGGACCTAAATAGCCCTTTTGGAGAGAAAAGAAAATTGACACTTAAAACCAACCCTCGAAGAAGGGTCAATACCATTGGGTTACGAAGCGACTCGAGGGGTCATACATTGTACAACAAGCGTTTGAATTATGGAATGGTGCGAAACAAAATGTTCAATATTTACACAAATGGGGTTCCCCTCCCGGAGCGTGTTTATTAGCTCCCCCATCATCATATTTACATGAGCTAATACTCCAACGCCCTTGAATTGAAAGGTCCATTGTAACGAAAAAAAGTGGAAAAAAGACCTCCACGTCCCAGAATGAAACAAAGACCAGAGTGCAAAGACTCAGTGGCATTTTTGTTTTTGCCTTACTGAATGCCGGGTCGTACTGATGAGACATCGAACGGATTAAGTGGGTCCCGTATGGTAAGATGGATGGGAAACGCTGATTCTGTGAACAATGGATAGATATGATTTTGAGGAGTCTATCTGGAGGCTTGTAGTGCTGGATCGCTGAACAATCAAAAAAGGCCAATACTGACCAACGTGCCTACCCCAACCACGCATCGACCTCACAGCCTCCCAGCTCAAATGACAAGCATAACGAATTCTATAGTATAGCCTCGCCCCATGTTGCGGAAGCTCCGTTTTTCCGTAAATTTCTTTCTCATAAATGGGTGAAATGGGTCTCGGGCTGTTAAGAATGAGATAATTCTAGAGGCGGCGGAGGGGGAAGGAAGAGAGAAGGAAGTCACGGAACACAAAGTGGATTCCATATGTATTGAAAGAGTTCGGTTCAGCCGATTCCATATCCATATCCATAGGCATTCTGGCTTGATGAATGCTATCTTGCTTGAAAAATCCCTTCCTTCTTAATTTGCCTTATTCAACAAAGGGTATAAGACTTCTCTCATCCCACTACCGCACTATCCATGTCTTATTCTTAGACTCTCCTACCTGCTCCAAGATGATAGATCGGATGAAAACAAGAGAGAAGGAGCTGCTATTGAATCCGGTCTTAGATGGTTGGAAGACAGAAGCAATAGCATGATAGGAATAGCAGATTTAATAGAGATCACATCACAATAGGATGAAAACGAGACTTCTTATCTGCTTTCACGTGGAAATGGGATAATGTCAAAATGCCTTTGAAAAGCAACTAGTCTTGATGCCAGTCTGGTTCAAGGACACAAAGAGCTCAGTTCGTTAGACGTCTCAAGACTTTCAGAGGAAGAAGAGAAACTGGAGGTCACGATCCAGCGTTTGATTGCCAAAACAAAAAAGAGGATACAAAAACTCAGTTGCTTCGTGATTTGAACAAGGTATCTAAGGATTTGGCAGAATGGAAAAACTTTGAAGAGGAGATCAAACGAGCAGATGACAACTGGTATGGGGGAAAAGAGAGACTAGCTCAAGCCAACACCAGTTGGCAACTTTTCAAGGAGCTTTAAAA